TCATTTGGCTCTCACGCTCAATATAAATTCCCATATCTTTATTGTTAATGTAATGAGCCTATCCTCTATTCTCTTGTCATATTCCAAAACGAAATCAAAATATCAAAAGGAATCACTAATCCAAGACCAAAATATTCGGAGGACTCTTCTGACCAAACAAAAAATATGTAATTGTCAGCAAAGTTGTTTACTTTTTTTTTTAATCCAAGAAGTTTTTATACACAATACATAGGTCATCAATTCAGCATTGGCTAAAAAGGGGATAAAATCCCCATATTTACAATAAGTAGTTCAAATCATTTTATCGATATGAGTGTTCTATATTGATAAAATATTTATTTTGAAACCATCTCTATATTAACATAGTGGTAGAAAGAGTACCATGCTGCGTCTGGACTTCAAACAGTTTAGCTTTAACCATGTTAATGGTCCCACATTATTGGTTGATAGAGAATCAAAGTGTATTTTCCAATAAATTACGAAATGCTATAGTTCTTACATATGATTTCTGAATTTATTCAGAAGTAATTCGCGAGATCATGCACCCTTCTTTCTTAGGTATAACTTTTCTAGTTATAACAGAAAAAGTACAGCTGGTTGGATCCAGCCTATTCTTGAAATAAACAACTCGCACACACTCCCTTTCCAAAAAAGATCAAGACCCCAAGCACTACACTTAGATTTATTAGATTTGTTGCTAAAATATCGGTATTAAACCCGAAACTCCCGGCGGATGGCCAGTGGCCCAAAGAAAGGAAAGAATCGGTTACATTTTTCATATGATCTCCTCGTATAGATAGACTAAAAAATCGAACATAGTTCTTTTTGTATTACTTTGCCCTCTTTTTTATTTTATATATATATATTTCTAGTTTCCTACTTTCTAAATTGAATCAAAAATCTATTCGATTTAGAAATCATGAATTACCTCCTTGGTTGCAACCCCTAAAAAAAGGCCTACGAACACGAACGGGAAGGATGAAAGCGAGTCGGTATGCTAATTCCTCATCCGCAAATCAGCCCTTCCCGTGGGTTATTTTCTCAACGAATAAATAATTCTAGGAATTAAGTCTTTATATAATTCGAAAAAGCAAAGCACAAGTCCAAGGCAATAAAATATGACAAATTTTGATTTTTCATATTTATAATATTAAACAAAAGGATTCGCAAATAAAAGTGCTAATGCTACAACCAGGCCATAAATTGTTAAAGCTTCCATAAAAGCTAGACTAAGCAATAAAGTACCTCGTATTTTTCCCTCCGCCTCAGGCTGTCTCGCGATACCTTCTACAGCTTGACCCGCAGCAGTACCTTGACCAACTCCAGGTCCAATAGAAGCAAGCCCTACAGCCAATCCAGCAGCAATAACGGAAGCGGCAGAAATCAGTGGATTCATGATAAGTTCCTCGTACCAAAAAAAAAATGGTTAATGATACACTCAACTAACGAACTATGACTTAATTATTCCATTGCTACGATTCATCCAGTCGAAGTAACTACGAACTTCGAATTCAAGTAATAACATTCTTGAATCATCAAAACGACTTCGATATCTTTTTTAGTTTCTCTCGAGAAAGTCTTTGTGAATCCATACAACTTTAGTTTTTCCGTTTCAAGGACTTCTGTAGAATCCCCATCTACATTCACATTCGATTAGTAGGGCAAATTATATATATCTTTAGTTCCTATATAACTAGTCAATATCTAATATCACATATACATGTCTTTCTTCCACAATGTAAACCAACTCTTCCTTCATCTTCAATTCAATCGGATTTGATAATGCTGCGTCTAACCCTTGACAAGAGTTGACTTATAGCCATTCAATTCCATATACCTAATTCGACCTCCCCTCTACGAACCATTTATGAATCCCCTTTTTTGTAAATTCTCCTTTCCCTTCCCCCTTCTTTATCATTATCCCGCAACCTAAATGGATAAATTGATTGGGCCAAATCGTTGCATAGAAATTGATTTGCTTGATCTAAGTTCATACAATTTATTATTTATTAATATTTTCGTTTGGTCAATCGTTGGATAAAATCAACTGAAAAGGGGAATCATTCTATAGAACACCCTTTTTTTATTTTTATTTAATCACACGTCGTAATACCACAAGACTTCTTCGTCAAATTACGACTCCGAATAGTTAATATTCGGGTTCGATGACCAATCTAAAACGAATATTCATTGAGGGGAAGGTATGATTATGATATAAATGAACCAAACGGGAATTTTAGGAAAAAGATCTTTGAGATCTCTTTCCTTTTTTTTTTCAATTCTCTACTCTAATATCAATATTGTAATCTTTATTGTAATCTTTTTTTCTATTACTCTAGATCGTATATAGTGTAGTTGTATATTTTCATTCCCTAAGTCAATTTTTTTTTTAGCCACGCACACATTGCCTTAGGTTAAACTAAAAAAAAAGACTATTTAGAAAACTAGTCAATGGTGGCCCTCCATGGATTCACCTATATAAGCCGCGGCTAAAGTTGCA